TATAAAAAAGAAAAAATTTGAGATTGACAATTATTTGAGTGACCTAGAATTTTTTTTTTATAGTTATTGTAGTTCTAGTTATCTGAATAATAGATCGAAAGGTGACAACGATCTGCACTATGATCTTTACATTAAAGATACTAAATATAATTGTAATAATCATATTAATAGTTGCATTGATTCTTATTTTCGTTCTCACATCCGTATTGATAATCACTTTTTAAGCGATAGTAATAATTCCAATGAAAGTTACATTTATAATTTCATTTGTAGTGAAAGTAGAAAGATTCGTGAAAGCAAAAATTACAAGATAAAAACTAATAGGAATCGCAGTAATTTAATGAGTTCTAAGGATTTTGATATAACTCAAAACTACAATCAATTGTGGATTCAATGCGACAATTGTTATGGATTAATGTATAAGAAAGTCAAAATGAATGTTTGTGAACAATGTGGACATTATTTGAAAATGAGTAGTTCAGAGAGAATCGAGCTTTCGATTGATCCGGGTACTTGGAATCCTATGGATGAAGACATGGTCTCTGCGGATCCCATTAAATTTCATTCGAGGGAGGAACCTTATAAAAAGCGTATTGACTCTGCTCAAAAAACGACAGGATTGACTGACGCTGTTCAAACAGGTACAGGTCAACTAAACGGTATTCTGGTAGCCCTTGGGGTTATGGATTTTCAGTTTATGGGGGGTAGTATGGGATCCGTAGTAGGCGAAAAAATAACTCGTTTGATCGAGTATGCTACCAATCAATGTTTACCTCTTATTTTAGTGTGTTCTTCCGGAGGAGCACGAATGCAAGAGGGAAGTTTAAGTTTGATGCAAATGGCGAAAATTTCTTCGGTTTTATGTGATTATCAATCAAGTAAAAAGTTATTCTATATATCAATTCTTACATCTCCTACTACCGGTGGGGTGACAGCTAGTTTTGGTATGTTGGGGGATATCATTATTGCCGAACCCTATGCCTATATTGCATTTGCGGGTAAAAGAGTAATTGAACAAACATTGAAAAAAGCCGTGCCTGAAGGTTCCCAAGCGGCTGAATCTTTATTACGTAAGGGCTTATTGGATGCAATTGTACCACGTAATCCTTTAAAAGGTGTTCTGGGTGAGTTATTTCAGCTCCATGCTTTTTTTCCTTTGAACAAAAATGAAATCAAATAGAACGGTTAGTTTATCAAAATTAAACGAAAAACCTGAAAAATTCATTTTTCTTTCGAATCCTTTTTTTATCGATATTCTTGTTTACTACTCAGTAAACCTCTATCAACAAGATAAAAAGTGAATTTTTTCTTTCGGGAAGTTCAAATTAGACTAGACAAATAAAACAAAGTGCATTTTCCTCCCTTGCTTGCATATGTATAGATAATTCAAATAGAGATATATACAGATCTATAGAGAGTCTTCCATCTTTTTGCATTTCCCGAAATGTTGGATCAGATTCTAATCAATTTTGTAGAAATTTTTAATGGAATAAAATTTTTTCTTTATTAATGACTATTAGAAGACAAAAAGAATAATAAATCTACCAAGGGGATTATGATACATCTATTTTATTTTGAAAGATTAATAAGTCCATTTATTTAGTTTGGCGTTTCTTGTACCTCTTTTTTTATTCTATTTCTATTAGGTTCTATTCTATATATTTTTATTAGGTTGTATATTAGTATTAGATATATATTTACTTAAAGATACTTAGTATAATTATATAATATATATAATAGAAATAATAAAAATATAAGATATTCTAAGATATCTTTAGAATTCAGAATATAACAATAACAGGTACAAATATTAAATTGAGGTACCCATTTTATGACAACTTTCAATAACTTACCCTCTATTTTTGTGCCTTTAGTAGGCCTAGTCTTTCCGGCAATTGCAATGGCTTCTTTATTTCTTCATATTCAAAAAAATAAGATTTTTTAGATCGGATGAGACCCAATCGTATCACTCCTTTTTTTATTTTAAAAACTTCGATTCGATAAGACCCATTTGGTAGAATATTGTATAACACATAGATTCCTACAAACATAAATAAAAAAAAGCTCTTATGCATGTGTAAACGCATTATATGAGTAAATAAATTTGCGCTCTTTTGAAAAATGGATCATCATTGGGCCGATGTATGAAATTCAAGTCAATGTATTTATTTGTATGTATATAGTATAGGGGATCATATAAAGGAAGGAGATGTTATTATTTTAGATATAAACAATTCTATGAATTACTCCTAAGGTAAAGGTTCACAACAAAATAGTTGATGAGAGTTACTTTGAAAACAAAAAAACAAAGAAAGTCGTATTTTCTCAATTCCAAAAAATTGTATAACTGGATCTAATATATATGAGTTGGCGATCAGAATCCATATGGATAGAATTTATAACGGGGTCTCGAAAAACAAGTAATTTCTGCTGGGCCTTTATCCTATTTTTAGGTTCATTAGGATTCTTATTGGTTGGAACTTCCAGTTATCTTGGTAGAAATGTTATATCGTTATTTCCGTCTCAGCAAATCATTTTTTTTCCACAAGGAATTGTGATGTCTTTCTATGGGATCGCAGGTCTCTTTATTAGTTGCTATTTGTGGTGCACTATTTTGTGGAATGTGGGTAGTGGTTATGATCTTTTCGACCAAAAAGAAGGAATAGTGCGTATTTTTCGTTGGGGATTTCCTGGAAAAAGCCGTCGCATCTTTTTACGATTCCTTATGAAAGATATTCAGTCCATCAGAATAGAAGTTAAAGAGGGTGTTTCTGCTCGGCGTGTCCTTTATATGGAAATTCGAGGTCAAGGGGCTATTCCTTTAATTCGTACTGATGAGAATTTTACTACACGAGAAATTGAGCAAAAAGCTGCTGAATTGGCTTACTTCTTGCGTGTACCAATTGAAGTATTTTGAAATAAATTTATTTTAAAAGACTAAATGTTTTGGCAGTAGGAAGAAAAAACGCAAGAATTTCTTTCTTTGTTTTTTTTTTTTCAATTGAACATTCATCTATTCTTTTATGCTCATTTTTTTTGATATATTTGATAGAAAAGGAGTTTCTTCGTCTCGAAAATAGAATAATATTTTTTATTTGAAAAAGTTCTTTTAGTATTGATCGAAAAAAGGGGGAATAACATCCTGGAACCCCCAATTTTTTTCTTGATTCAAATTGGAAGTGTATTCTGAGTCTATTTCTATATTCTTCCTAGATTCAAAGCAAAGACTAAGTATTGAATGAATCAAAAGAAAACGAGAAATATAGATTCATAGGCTCAATACATTCTATTCGAATTAGAATAGAAACTCATGCTCGATAGAAATAGAAATATTAGATCTAATAGAATCAACAAATGAGGTAGGTTCATTAATAATTCACAGATTCAAAATGGCAAAAAAGAAAGCATTCATTCCTTTTTTTTATTTTACATCTATAGTCTTTTTGCCCTGGTTTATCTCTCTCTGCTGTAATAAAAGTTTGAAAACTTGGATTACTAATTGGTGGAATACTAGACAATGCGAAACTTTTTTGAATGATATTCAAGAAAAAAGTGTTCTAGAAAAATTCATACAATTAGAGGAACTATTCCAGCTCGATGAAATGATAAAGGAATACCCAGAAACCGATTTACAACAATTTCGTCTAGGAATCCACAAAGAAACGATCCAATTCATCAAGATACACAATGAGTATCGTATCCATACAATCTTGCACTTCTCGACAAATCTAATATCTTTCGTTATTCTAAGTGGTTATTCCTTTTGGGGTAAGGAAAAGCTTTTTATTCTGAATTCTTGGGTTCAAGAATTCCTATATAATTTAAGTGATACAATTAAAGCTTTTTCGATTCTTTTATTAACTGATTTATGTATCGGATTCCATTCGCCTCACGGTTGGGAACTAATGATTGGTTATATTTACAAAGATTTTGGGTTTGCTCATTATGAGCAAATTTTATCTGGTCTAGTTTCTACCTTTCCAGTCATTCTTGATACAATTTTTAAATATTGGATCTTTCGTTATTTAAATCGTGTATCTCCGTCACTTGTAGTGATTTATCATGCAATAAATGACTAAAAAATAATTCACTGATCCAATTCTAATCTTTCGTACCTTATACATCATAACCAAATCAAAGTCGTATTTACTTTACTCTTTTTACCCATGAGGGGATTCCTTGTATATTTCAAAAAAAAAATTTTATTTTTTTCAGTAAATGTAAATAGCAGAATTGTGGCTAGGGAAGTATATTATCGACCTACCTAACTTTATTGTAGAAATTTTCGGGATAAATGATTGGACCATGCAAACTAGAAATACCTTTTCTTGGATAAGGGAAGAGATTACTCGCTCCATATCTGTCTCACTCATGATATATATAATAACTTGGGCATCCATTTCAAGTGCATATCCGATTTTTGCCCAGCAGAATTATGAAAATCCACGAGAGGCAACTGGGCGTATTGTATGTGCCAATTGCCATTTAGCTAATAAGCCCGTGGATATTGAGGTTCCACAAACGGTACTTCCTGATACTGTATTTGAAGCAGTTGTTAAAATTCCTTATGATATGCAACTAAAACAAGTTCTAGCTAATGGTAAAAAAGGAGCTTTGAATGTGGGAGCTGTTCTTATTTTACCGGAGGGTTTTGAATTAGCCCCCCCCGATCGTATTTCACCTGAGATGAAAGAAAAGATAGGAAATCTGTCTTTTCAGAATTATCGCCCCAATAAAAAAAATATTCTTGTGATAGGTCCTGTTCCTGGTCAAAAATATAGTGAAATAACCTTTCCTATTCTTGCCCCAGACCCTGCTACTAATAAAGATGTTCACTTCTTAAAATATCCTATATATGTAGGTGGAAACAGGGGGAGGGGTCAGATTTATCCTGATGGTAGCAAAAGTAACAATACAGTTTATAATGCTACGGCAGGGGGGATAATAAGCAAAATTTTACGAAAAGAAAAAGGGGGATACGAAATAACCATAGCGGATGC